TTAACAGTTTTGGGAATGGAAACAGAATATCCTTTTGGCCCTCCTCGAAAAACACCTTCCTTTTTTGAACCCGTTTTTAAAGATATAGACTACAAAGTCGAAATAAGAAATTTAAATTTTAGAGTTCAAAGAGTTTTAAAAAAAATAACAAAGAAACAAGAAAAAGAATTTTTATTTTTAAAACAAATAATAAAAGAACTTTTAAAAGGAAAGAAAATTCCATTATTTATACCGAGAGAAATATATGAATCAAGTGAAACTCAAACAGAAAAGGATTCGATAATCAGCACTCAGATAATTCATGAATCATTTAGTCAAAATAAATCTATAGATTATTCACAGGCAAAAGAAGAGATTAAACATAGAATTGATAGAAGAAACACAATCAGAAATCAAATAGAAATAATGAAAAAAAATAAAAAGAATAATCGAGAATCACCCCAAAAAATTTTAAAAATATTAAAAAGAAAAAATATTGAATTAATATTTCAATTTTGCATTGAAAAAATATACGTAGATATCTTTTTATGTATAATTAATATGCGCAGAATTTCTCTACAACTTTTTATGGAATCAACAAAAAAAATTCTTGAAAAATACATTGACAATAATGAAATAAATAAAGATAAAGAAAGAATTAATAAAAAAAAAAAAAATAAAATTGACTTCATTTCGCCTATGACTATAAAAAAGGCTTTTGATAATCTTATAAATAGTAAGCAGAAGCCACATATTTTTTTTGATTTATCTTACTTGTCACAAAAATATGTATTTTTTAAATTATCACAAACCCAAGTTATTAACTTCAATAAGTTAAGATCTATTCTTCAATATAATGGACCATTTTTTTTTCTTAAGAATGAAATAAAGGATTTTTTTGGAACACAAGGAATATTTGATTCCAAAGTAAGACATAACAAACTTTCAAATTATGAAAAGAATCCATGGAAAAACTGGTTAAGAAGTCATTATCAATATGATTTATCTCAGATTACATGGTCCACATTAGTCCCACAAAAATGGCGAAATCAAATAAATCAATGCCATATGTCTCAAAATGATGATTTAAAGAAAAGGTATTCCTATGAAAAAGACCCATTATTGAATTACAAAAAAAAACAAAATTTGAAAGTATATTTATTACCAAATAAAGAGGAGAATTTTCAAAAAAACTATAGATATGATCTTTTCTCATATAAATATATTAATTCTGAAACTAAGAATAAGTCTGATATTTATAGATCATCATTAGAAACAATAAAGAAGCAAGAAAATTCCACCAAAAATAAAGAAACTTTTTTTAACATACTCAAGAATATTACTATCAAGAATTATCTAGAAAAAAGTGATATTATATATATGGAAAAAAATACAGATAGAAAATATTTTGGTTGGAAATTTAATACAAATATTCAGGTTGAACCTAATAAGGACCAAATAAGGGAGAATTCTCATAATAATGGTCTTTTTTATCTTCCAATTAAATCAAATTCCGAAATCAATTATAAAAAGGTCTTTTTTGATTGGATGGGGGTGTCTTTTGATTGGATGGGAATGAATGAAAAATTCTTAATCTTAAATCACCTCATATCGAATCCGAAAGTTTTTTTATTTCCAGAGTTTTTAATACTTTATCATAAATATAAAGAGAAACCTTGGTTTATCCCAAGCAACTTACTTCTTTTTAATTTGAATATCAATACAAATTTTAGTGAAAATCCAAATATCAAAGGAAAACAAGAGGCGGATGAATATTTTTTAAATTTTAGCCCATCAAATTCAAAACAATATTTTGAATTAAAGAATCAAAACAATATTGAAGAATATTTTTTAGAATCGATCGAAAAACTAAAAGTATTCCTTAAAGGAGATTTTCCTTTGCAATTAAGATGGACTGGACGTTTGAATCAATTGAATCAAAAAATGATGAATAATATCCAGATATATGGTCTCCTGGTTAGCCTCATAAATGTAAGAAAAATTACTATATCCTATATTCAAAGGAAAGAAATGAATCTGGATATAATGAGAAGGCGTTTAAATCTTACACAATTAACGAAAAAGGGAATATTAATTATGGAACCTACCCGTCTATCTGTAAAAAATGACGGACAGTTTTTTATGTATCAAATCATAGGTATTTCATTGGTTCATAAAAGTAAGCACAAAAGTAATCAAATATACCGAAACCCAAAAAATGTTGCTAAGAATAATTTTGATGAATCCATTCCAAGACATAAAAGAAAAACTCTAAATAAAGACAAAAATAATTATGATTTGCTTGTTCCTGAAAAAATTTTATCATCTAGACGTCGTAGAGAATTGCGAATTCTAATTTCTTTCAATTTGAATTTAAAGAATCAGAATGGTGCGTATAGAAATAAAACATTTTCCAAGGAGAACAAGATAAAAAATTGGAGTCAATTTTTGGATGAAAGTAAAAATTTCGACCGAAAAAAAAATGAATTAATTAAATTAAAGTTCTTTTTTTGGCCTAATT